TTAAAAATAAGCTAAGTAAGCTTTTGGGCTCATCCTCAAATATAAAGGAAATTCCTTTTTTAAAAAAAAATAAAGTGCCTGATTAAAGGATTATTCTGATAGAATAAATTAAGTAGAACTCTACCTTTATTATATTTTATAGAATTTAACTATATCTAATAATATCAAAAATTATTGTGCCCCTACACTAAAATATATAAATTAAATTAAATTTACAATTCAATTTAATTCCCCCATTTTAAATTTTTTTGAATATTAACTCTAATAAAATATTTTTTTATTTCATTTTAATTCTTAGAACTTTAATCTCTATTTCTTCTAATTCTTGACTTGGATGTTGAATTGGACTTGAAATTAACTTAGTTAGATTTATCCCCCTAATTTCTAACCATAAAAATCTATTATCCTCCGAAGCAGCATTAAAATACTTCTTAACTCAAGCTATTGCTTCTATTAATTTTTTATTTTCTATTTTAATCAAAATAATTTTATTAAAAAATTTTGAAATTAATAATCTAATCTCAATTATAATTAATTCTTCTTTGTTAATAAAAATAGGATCTGCCCCCTTTCATTTCTGATTTCCTAATATTATTGAAGGATTATCTTGAATTAATTGTTTTATTTTAATAACTTGACAAAAAATTTCTCCTATAATTCTTCTTTCATATTACATAAATAATAATTTTTTAATAATAATTATAATCATTAATGTTATTATTGGAGTTTTAGGAGGTATTAATCAAACTTCCTTACGAAAATTAATAGCATTTTCTTCAATTAATAATTTAGGATGAATATTAATTTCTTTTATAATTAGAGAAAATTTATGATTATTTTATTTAATTATATACTCATTTTTAATTAGAATTTTATGTTTTACATTAAATTTATTAAATACTTATTTTATTAATCAATTATTCATTATCAACATAAATTCAATTATTAAAATTTCTTTATTTATTAATTTTATGTCATTAGGAGGACTTCCACCATTCTTAGGATTTTTTCCTAAATGAATTACTATTAATTTTTTAATTATAAATAAATTTTACATTATTTCATTTATTTTTATTATAATAAGATTAATCATATTATTTTTATATATTCGAATTATTTATTCTTCTATTATATTTAACTATTTAAAATTAAAATGATTTAAATTTTATTTAAAAAATAATTCAATATTATTTATTAATTTATTTAGAATAATTTCTTTATTAGGTATAATTTTTAGAACTTTTTTTTATATGTAAGGTTTTAAGTTATAACAAACTAATAATCTTCAAAATTATAAAAAAAGAAATTCTTTAAGCCTTAGTAATTAATTTTTACCCCTTAAAATTTGCAATTTTATATCATTATTGAATATAAAGCTTAATAAAAGAGATTTTTCCCATAAATAAATTTACAATTTATCGCTTATTATTCAGCCATTTTATTATTGCGAAAATGACTTTATTCAACAAATCATAAAGATATTGGAACATTATATTTTATTTTTGGAATTTGAGCAGGTATATTAGGAACTTCTTTAAGTTTATTAATTCGAACTGAATTAGGAATTCCTGGCTCATTAATTGGAGATGATCAAATTTATAATACTATTGTTACAGCTCATGCTTTTATTATAATTTTTTTTATAGTTATACCTATTATAATTGGAGGATTTGGAAATTGATTAATTCCTCTAATATTAGGAGCTCCTGACATAGCTTTCCCCCGAATAAATAATATAAGATTTTGATTATTACCTCCTTCTTTAACTCTCCTGATTTCAAGAATAATTGTAGAAAATGGAGCTGGAACTGGTTGAACTGTATATCCCCCCCTTTCTTCTAATATTGCCCATGGAAGAAGATCAGTAGACTTAGTTATTTTTTCTCTTCATTTAGCAGGTATTTCCTCAATTTTAGGAGCAATTAATTTTATTACAACAATTATTAATATACGAATTAATAAAATATCATTTGATCAAATACCTTTATTTGTTTGAGCTGTAGGAATTACTGCTTTATTATTACTTCTTTCTCTGCCAGTTTTAGCAGGAGCTATTACTATACTACTAACAGATCGTAATTTAAATACATCTTTTTTTGATCCTGCAGGAGGAGGAGACCCCATTTTATATCAACATTTATTTTGATTTTTTGGCCACCCAGAAGTTTATATTTTAATTTTACCAGGATTTGGGATAATTTCCCACATTATTACTCAAGAAAGAGGCAAAAAAGAAACATTTGGATCTTTAGGTATAATCTATGCCATAATAGCAATTGGACTTCTTGGATTTATTGTATGAGCTCATCATATATTTACTGTAGGAATAGATACAGATACTCGAGCTTATTTTACATCAGCAACAATAATTATTGCAGTTCCCACAGGAATTAAAATTTTTAGTTGATTAGCTACTTTCCATGGAACACAAATTAATTATAGACCTTCTATATTATGAAGTTTAGGATTTGTTTTTCTATTCACAGTAGGAGGATTAACTGGAGTAATTTTAGCAAATTCATCTATTGATGTAACATTACATGATACTTATTATGTAGTAGCTCATTTTCATTATGTTTTATCTATGGGAGCTGTATTTGCTATTGCCGGAAGATTTATTCACTGATATCCTTTATTTACAGGTCTTTCTTTAAATCCTTACTTTTTAAAAATTCAATTTTTTACAATATTTATTGGAGTGAATTTAACTTTCTTTCCCCAACATTTTTTAGGGCTAGCCGGAATACCTCGTCGTTATTCAGATTATCCTGATAATTTTATATCCTGAAATATTTTATCTTCCTTTGGTTCATATATTTCTTTATTATCTTTAATAATAATAATAATAATTATTTGAGAATCATTTATTAATCAACGTATTATTTTATTTTCTCTTAATATACCTTCTTCTATTGAATGATTACAAAATTTACCTCCTGCTGAACATTCTTATAATGAACTTCCTATTTTAAGAAATTTCTAATATGGCAGATTATATGTAATGGATTTAAACCCCATTTATAAAGGATTTATCCTTTTTTTAGAAATGGCTACTTGATCTAATTTTAATTTACAAAATAGAGCTTCTCCTTTAATAGAACAAATTATTTTTTTTCATGATCATACATTAATTATTTTAATTATAATTACTATTTTAGTTGGTTATTTAATAATTAACTTATTTTTTAATAAATATATTAATCGATTTTTATTAGATGGACAAATAATTGAATTAATTTGAACTATTATCCCTACAATTACTTTAATTTTTATTGCTTTACCTTCTTTACGTTTACTTTACCTTTTAGATGAACTTAATAATCCCTTAATTACTTTAAAATCAATTGGTCATCAATGATATTGAAGTTATGAATATTCTGATTTCAATGACGTAAGATTTGACTCTTATATAATTAATTATGATAAATCTAATATTAATAATTTCCGTTTACTAGATGTTGATAATCGAATTATTTTACCCATAAATAATCAAATTCGAATTATAGTTACTGCTACAGATGTAATTCATTCATGAACTGTTCCATCCTTAGGAGTAAAGATTGATGCTAATCCTGGTCGTCTTAACCAAACTAATTTATTTATTAACCGACCTGGTATTTTTTTTGGTCAATGTTCAGAAATTTGTGGAGCTAATCATAGATTTATACCTATTATAATTGAAAGAATTTCAATTAAAAATTTTATTAATTGAATTAATAATTACTCTTCATTAGATGACTGAAAGCAAGTATTGGTCTCTTAAACCATTTTATAGTAAATTAGCATTTACTTCTAATGAAAGAATTAGTTAAATTTATAACATAAATATGTCAAATTTAAATTATTACTTTAGTAATATTCTTTTATTCCTCAAATAATACCTATTAATTGAATTCTTTCATTTATTTTATTTATTATAATTTTTATTATTTTTAATATTATAAATTATTATATTTATATAAATAATAATAATAATATTATTAATAATAAAATTAATAATAATAAAAACTTTAAAAATTTAAATTGAAAATGATAAATAATTTATTTTCTATTTTTGATCCCTCTACTAATATTTTCAATTTATCATTAAATTGATGTAGAACTTTCATTGGATTATTATTTATTCCCTATTCTTTTTGGCTTATTCCCAATCGACATTTTATTTTATGAAATTTTATTTTAAATAAACTTCATAATGAATTTAAAATATTATTAAGAACCAATAGAATTAATAAAGGATCTACTTTTATCTTTATTTCCTTATTCTCTTTTATTTTATTTAATAATTTCTTAGGATTATTTCCCTATATCTTCACTAGAACTAGACATCTTACAATTTCTTTAACTATCTCTCTCTCTTTATGATTAAGATTTATACTATACGGTTGAATTAATAATTATCAACATATATTTATTCATATAATTCCTCAAGGCACACCTTCTATTTTAATACCTTTTATAGTATTAATTGAAACAATTAGAAATATTATTCGTCCAGGAACATTAGCTGTTCGACTAACAGCTAATATAATTGCCGGTCATTTATTATTAACTTTACTAAGAAGAACTGGTAATAATATATCTTTTTATTTACTATTTATTTTAATTTTTATACAAATTTTACTATTAATTTTAGAATCAGCAGTTGCAATCATTCAAGCTTATGTAATTTCTATTTTAAGAACATTATATTCTAGAGAAGTTAATTAATATAAACTAATGTCAATAAATTATAATCATCCCTTTCATTTAGTAAATTATAGTCCATGACCATTAACCGGAGCAATTGGAGTAATAACATTAGTTACAGGAATAGTAAAATGATTCCACGAATTTAACATAAATCTAATAATTTTAGGTTATATAATTATTCTTTTAACAATATATCAATGATGACGGGATATTTGCCGAGAAGGAACATATCAAGGTTATCATACAATTTTAGTGTCAAAAGGATTACGATGAGGAATAATCTTATTTATTATTTCAGAAGTATTTTTCTTTATTTCATTTTTTTGGGCTTTTTTCCATAGAAGATTATCCCCTAATATTGATATTGGAGCTATATGACCCCCTATAAGAATTACTCCCTTTAATCCTTTTCAAATTCCTCTTTTAAATACTATTATTTTAATTACATCAGGAATTTCAGTAACTTGAGCTCACCATGCTATTATACAAAATAATTTTTCTCAAACTACTCAAGGTCTTTTTATTACCGTTATATTAGGAATTTATTTTACTATCCTTCAAGCTTATGAATATATTGAAGCACCATTTACTATTACAGATTCAATTTATGGTTCAACTTTTTTTGTAGCTACAGGATTTCATGGATTACATGTAATTATTGGAACAATTTTTTTATTTATTTGTTTTTTACGTCACTTATCTACTCACTTTTCTAATAACCATCATTTTGGATTTGAAGCAGCAGCTTGATATTGACATTTTGTTGATGTAGTTTGATTATTCCTTTATATCTCCATTTATTGATGAGGTAACTAATTTATTTATATAATATATCTAGTATATTTGATTTCCAATCAAAAAGTTTAATTTAAATTAATATAAATAATCATTCTATTATTTTCAATTTCAATTGTAATTATTCTAATTTCTAATATTATAATATTTTTAACAATTATTTTATCAAAAAAATCATTTATAGATCGAGAAAAAAATTCACCTTTTGAATGTGGATTTGACCCTAAATCATCAGCTCGAATTCCCTTTTCCTTACATTTTTTTTTAATTACAGTAATTTTTTTAATTTTTGACGTAGAAATTGCTTTAATTTTCCCAATAATTTATTCATTTAATTTAGTTAATATTTTAACAATAATAAAAATTAGTTTCTTTTTTTTATTAATACTTCTAATTGGACTTTATCATGAATGAAATCAAAACATATTAAATTGAACAAATTAGGATTATAGTTTATTAAAAACATTTGATTTGCATTCAAAAAATATTGAAATCAATTTATCTTAAATATGAAGCAATATTATGCATTTAATTTCGACTTAAAAGAAAGAGTTACTACTCCATATTTTTAATTGAAACCAAATTAGAGGTATATCACTGTTAATGATATTATTGAATTATATATTCCAATTAAAGAAATAAATAAAAATTAAGCTTCTAACTTAAATTATAGTAGATAATATCTATTAATATTTCTATTTATATAGTTTATTTAAAACATTACATTTTCATTGTAAAATAAAAAAAATTTTTTTTTATAAATATTTAAAGATTTAACAATCTCCTTAATATCTTCAATATTATACTCTAATTATATAAGCTATTTAAATTTATATTAATAATATAAATAATAAATAAAAAATTAACATTCAAAAAAAAAATCTAAATAAATAAATTTTTAAATTATTAATTTGATAAAAATTATAAAAAATAGAATAATTCTTGATAACATTAAATATACCCTGACCTCTATTTAATTCTCTTCATCCTATATCAACATTTTTTAATAAATTTTGACCAATCTTTAAAAAATAAATATTTAACCCATAAGTGGAAAGTATAGGTATAAATCATATTAAACATAAAAAATTTCTTAAATTATATGTTATTAAAAATTTATTAACTGAATAAATTTTTATACTTCTAACTAAATAACCTATTAATAAACCAAATAATATTGAATAAATAACCATTATTTTTAAATTTAAAGGTAAATAAATTATATAAGGATAACTAAAAATTATTCATCTTAAAAATCTGCCCACTACTAATCTTATTAATAATAATATAAATATTCTTTTTAATATAATATAATCTTCATCATATAAATTATAAATAACTATTAAATTATAATCATTAATTATTAAATAAAATAATAAACGAATTGTATAAAATATAGTCAAACCTGTAGAAAAATAATAAAAAAAAAAAATTATTAAATTTAAATTTCTTATTCTTACTATTTCTAAAATTAAATCCTTAAAATAAAATCCTGCTAAAAATGGAAGTCCACATAAAGCTAAATTTGAAATATTTAAACATAAACTAGTTAAAGGAACATAAAATCTAATACCCCCCATATATCGAATATCTTGAATATCATTTATTATATGAATTACCACCCCAGCACATATAAATAATAAAGCTTTAAATATAGCATGAGTTAATAAATGAAAAAATGCTAAATCAGGTATTCCTATTCTTAAAATTCTTATTATTAACCCTAACTGACTTAATGTTGATAAAGCAATAATTTTTTTTAAATCAAATTCATAATTTGCTGAAACACCTGCTATAAATATAGTTAAACCTGATAATAATAATAAAAACTTTAAAAAAAATATTTCAACTAATATTATATTAAAACGAATTAATAAATAACCTCCTGCAGTAACTAGAGTTGATGAATGAACTAAAGCCGATACAGGAGTAGGAGCTGCTATAGCAGCCGGTAATCAAGATCCAAAAGGAAATTGAGCTCTTTTAGTTATAGCCGCAATAATTAATAAAGACCCAATAATTTGTATTATATAATCATTATTTATAAAATTCAAAAAAAAAACATAATTTCATCTCCCATAATTTATTATTCAAGAAATAACTATCAAAATTATCCCATCCCCAATACGATTAGATAAAGCAGTTAATATCCCTGCATTATAAGATTTAATATTTTGATAATAAATTACTAAACAATAAGAAACTAACCCTAATCCATCTCAGCCTAAAAAAATTCTAATCATATTTGGGCTAATAATTAATAAAATTATTGAAAATAAAAATAATAAAACTAAAATAATGAACCGATTTAAATTTAATTCCGAAGAAATATAACTTTTTTTATAATAAATTACTGAAGATGAAATTATAGATACAAATATCATAAACAAAAAAGATATTCAATCTAATAAAATAGACATTACAATTTTTTTAGAATTAAAAGAAAAAACTTCTCCCTCTAAAAAAAAAACTATATTTTCTATAATAAAATAGACCATAAAAAAAAAATTAATTATTCTAAAAAAAAATAAAAAGAAAAAGCTAATAAAACAAATGAAAATTTTTTTATGATTTAAAATGAAATTTCATATATTTGACTCCACAAATCAATATTTTATATTTAAATTATTTAAATTAAAATCAAATTATAAAAAAATCAATTTTTAAAATTAATAAATTTAACGGTAATCAGTGTAATATTAATATTAAATATTCACGAGAAACACCTGTATAAAATCTATAAATTCTTATATTATATTTTCCATGTTGAACATAAGAATATAAATATAATCTATAACCAGCTCTAAAAAATGAAATTATAATAAGAGTAATTATAGATAAATAAGATCATCTAACAATTCTATTAATTAAACTAATTTCCCCTATTAAATTTATAGAAGGAGGAGCTGCTATATTTGAAGATATTAATAAAAATCATCATAATCTTAACGAAGGTATAAAATTTATTATTCCTTTGTTTATATATAATCTCCGACTATGTAATCGTTCATAATTAATATTTGCTAAACAAAATATACCTGAAGAACATAAACCATGCCCAATTATTATTACATATGAACCTAAATATCCTCAATAATTTATAGTTATAATCCCACAAATTACTAATCTTATATGAGCTACAGATGAATAAGCAATTAATGATTTCATATCAAATTGACAAAAACAATTTAATCTAATATATAAACCCCCTAATAAACTAATAATTACTCAAATTAATCTATATTTTATATTAATTTTTTGAAAAATAATTAAAATTCGTAAAAGACCATAACCCCCTAATTTTAATATAATGCCAGCTAAAATTATAGATCCTGAAACTGGAGCCTCTACATGAGCTTTAGGTAATCACAAATGAACAAAATATATTGGTATTTTAACTAAAAAAGCTAAAATTATAGATAAATATAATAAAAAAAAATTTATATTAAAAAATTTAAAAAAATATATAATTATACAATTATAATTATTAAAAATAAAAAAAATTCCTATTAATATAGGCAAAGAAGCAAATAAAGTATAAAATAATAAATATATACCCGCCTGAATTCGCTCAGGTTGATACCCCCAACCAATAATTAACATTAATGTAGGAATTAATCTTCCCTCAAAAAATAAGTAAAATATAAATAAATTTATAACTCTAAAAGTTAAATATAATATAATTAATAAAATAATAACATTAAATAAAAAAAAATTAATATAAAAATTTAATTTTTTTAAATTTTCTCTTGCTATAATTATTAATAAACAAATTCAAATTCTTAATAAAATCAAACCATAAGAAATTATATCACATCCTATGATATATCTTAAATTACAAAAATTTATAATATTTATATTTAAATTTATAAATAAAAATATTATAAATAATAAAATTATTGGAACCATTCAAAATATATTATTTAAAAAACATAAAGGAATTATAAAAATTAATATTAATAAAAATTTTATCATTTATTTATAATATTCTAAATCTTTGAAAATAATCATTTCCATGAGTTCGAATTATAGAAACTAAAATAGCCAATCCTAAAGCTCCTTCACAAACTGAAAATAATAAAAAAATTATTAATATATATATATCATATTCAATATAACTTAAATATATAACTATCATAAAAAAAATTCTTAAAACAATAAATTCTAATCTTAATAAAACAATTAATAAATGTTTATGTTTAGAAATAAAAATTATATTACCAAATATAAATATTAATAAAATAAAAAATCATATATTTAATACTATCATTAGTTTTTATAGTTTAAAAAAAACATTGGTCTTGTAAATCAAAAATAAGTTTAATCTTTAAAAACTTCAAAGAAAAAGAATCTCTTTGTCTATAATCTCCAAAATTATTATTTTATGTAAACTATTCTTTGAAAATGTTAAAAATATTTTTTTCTTTATTAATTATTATATTCTCTTTTATAATATTATTTTTAAATCATCCCTTATCAATAGGATTAATAATTCTAATCCAAACTCTTATTATTTGTCTTTTATCTGGCATACTTATTAATTCTTATTGATTTTCTTATATTTTATTCCTGGTATTTTTAGGAGGATTATTAGTTTTATTTATCTATGTATCAAGAGTAGCTTCTAATGAATTATTTAATATAAATTTTTTTTTAAAAAATATTATATTATTTTTATTAACATTATCACTTTTTTTCAGTTTTAGATATATATATAATTTAAATTGATTAAATTTATCATTTAATTATGAAATAAAAAATATAATAAATTTTTTTATTTTTTTCAATAATGAAAATAAAATTAATTTATCTAAATTATATAATAATCAAACTCATTTATTAATAATAATATTAATTATTTATCTATTTATTACTTTAGTAGCTATTGTAAAAATTACAAATATCTTTTTTGGGCCTATTCGATCTATTAATTATTAATATACTAATGATAAATAAATTTTTACCTTTACGAAAAACACATCCTTTATTAAAAATTATTAATAATTCTTTAATTGACTTACCTTCACCTTCTAATATTTCAGCATGATGAAATTTTGGATCTCTTTTAGCTTTATGCTTAATTATTCAAATTATTACAGGATTATTTTTAACTATATATTATACAGCAAATATTGAATTAGCTTTTTATAGAGTTAACTATATTTGCCGAAATGTCAACTATGGGTGGTTAATCCGAACTCTCCATGCTAATGGAGCTTCCTTCTTTTTTATTTGTATTTATTTACATATTGGACGAGGAATTTATTATGAATCATTTAATTTAAAATATACATGAATAGTAGGAATTATTATTTTATTCATTTTAATAGCAACAGCTTTCATAGGATATGTTTTACCTTGAGGACAAATATCTTTTTGAGGAGCAACAGTAATTACTAACTTACTTTCTGCCATCCCTTATTTAGGATCTATACTAGTTAATTGAATTTGAGGAGGATTTGCAATTGATAATGCAACTTTAACACGATTTTACTCATTTCATTTTCTTCTGCCATTTATTATTTTAATATTAACTATAATTCATTTATTATTTTTACATCAAACAGGATCTAATAATCCCCTAGGAATTAATGGAAATATTGATAAAATTCCTTTTCATCCATTTTTCACTTTTAAAGATCTAATCGGATTTATTTTTTTACTAATAATATTAAGATTATTAACTTTAACTAATCCCTATTTATTAGGAGATCCTGATAATTTTGTTCCGGCTAATCCTTTAGTAACACCTATTCATATTCAACCTGAATGATATTTTTTATTTGCTTATGCCATTCTTCGATCAATTCCCAATAAATTAGGAGGAGTTATTGCTTTAATTCTATCTATCTTAATTTTAATTATTTTACCTTTAACTTTCAATAAAAAAATTCAAGGAATTCAATTCTATCCTTTAAATCAAATTTTATTTTGAATCATAGTAACTACAATTATCTTATTAACTTGAGCTGGAGCTCGACCTGTAGAAGAACCCTATATTTTTACTAGTCAACTATTAACTTTATTATATTTTTCATATTTTATTATTAACCCAATCATTAGAAAATATTGAGATAATCTAATTTTCAAGTAATTATTAATTAATGAGCTTGTTAAGCATTTGTTTTGAAAACTTAAGAAAGAATTTATTATTCTATTAATTTATACTAAAAATATTAACTAAAAAAAAATCTTTAAACCTCAAAAAAATAATAAAAAATTTAATGAAATTGGTAAATAACTTTTTCAAGATAAATATATTAGTTTATCATAACGATAACGAGGCAAAGTCCCCCGAACTCAAATAAATAAAAAAGAAACAAATGATAATTTTAAATAAAATATTAATCTTAATCTATAACCACCCATATATAATAAAATAAATAATATACTCATAAAAAGAATTCTAGCATATTCGGACAAAAAAATTAAAGTAAATCCTCCTCTTCTATACTCAACATTAAACCCTGATACCAATTCTCTTTCCCCTTCCGCAAAATCAAAAGGAGTTCGATTAGTCTCTGCTAATCTTGAAGATAATCAACATAATCTTAAAGGTATTATTAAAAAAAAAAATCAAATAATTTCTTGATAAAAAAAAAAATTAAGTATATTAAAATCTATAATTATAATAATTCTAGATAATATAATTAAAGCTAATCTAACTTCATAAGAAATAGTTTGAGCAACAGCTCGTAAGCCCCCTAATAAAGCATAATTAGAATTTGAAGATCATCCAGCAATTATTACTGTAAATACCCCAATTCTAGTACAACATAAAAAAAATAAAATTCCCAAATTAAATCTAATAAAATTAAAATAATAAGGAATTAATAATCAAGATATTAAAACAACAATAAATCTAATAACAGGAGAAAAATAATATACTATATAATTTGAGCTACTAGGAAAAGTTTGTTCCTTAGTAAATAATTTTACTACATCAGCAAAAGGCTGTAAAATTCCCATAAAACCAACTTTATTAGGTCCTTTTCGAATTTGAATATACCCTAAAGCTTGACGCTCTAGTAAAGTTAAAAAAGCAACTCCTACTATTACCCCAATAATTAAAACTAAACTACCAATAATAAATAAATAAATGTCATTAATTATCATTTACTATATATATAAATAATTATATATTTATGACTTCTAAAATCATTACATTTTTTCTGCCAAAATAGTTATAATTAATTATTTATTAATATTCATTTTATTAAAATTATTTTTAATATTTGGTCCTTTCGTACTAAAATATCATTTTCATTTAAAGATAGAAACCAACCTGGCTCACACCGGTTTGAACTCAGATCATGTAAGATTTTAATGATCGAACAGATCAAAATTTTAAACTTTTTCATTTAAATTTTATCTTAATCCAACATCGAGGTCGCAAACTTTTTTTCCTATTTGAACTAAAAAGAAAAATTACGCTGTTATCCCTAAGGTAATTTTTTCTTTTAATCATTATTAATGGATCATTCATTCATAAATTAATGTATAAAATAAGAAAAAGTTAATTTAATTTTTCTATCACCCCAATAAAATAATTTATTTAACTTTAATTTTTAAATTTATATATGAATAATAATTAAATAAATTATCAAACTCTATAGGGTCTTCTCGTCTTTTAAATTTATTTTAGCTTTTTAACTAAAAAATTAAATTTTATAGATTAAATAGAGACAGTATATATTTCATCCAATCTTTCATACAAGTCACCAATTAAGAGACTAATGATTATGCTACCTTTGTACAGTCAAAATACTGCAGCCCTTTAATAATTTATCAGTGGGCAGATTAGACTTTAAATTATTTTCGAAAAGACATGTTTTTGATAAACAAGTGAATATATATATATTTTGCCGAATTCCTTTAATTAACTTCAATTAAATTTATTCATTTATTTAAATTTATATACTAATTTTATCATTATATTTAATTTTATTTTATTAAAATATATTTTTTTATAAAAATTTAAATTTTTTTTATTAAATCTTGATTATAATTAAATTATTTATAAAAAATTATAATTTATTAAACAATTTAAATTTTAAAATTTTAATTAATTTTAAAATTAATTATAAAAATTTATTTTAAAGCTTATCCCTTAAAATATTTAATATTAACTATTAAAATTTTATTAAATAAAAATTTTAAATTATAATATTTAAAATTAAATTTTTTTCTAAAAAAACTAGATATTTTTAAAAACGATTAACATTTCATTTCTAATTAATTATTAAAAATAATTATACCACATTAACTTTTATAATTAATTAACTCTTTTAAATTCGAGAAATTTTTACCTAAAAAATATTATTAATAAACTCTGATACACAAAATACAATAAATTAAATTTACTTTTTATTAAATTATTTTCCCCCTATTTCAAAATTCTTTTACGATACTATTTTACTATAAATTTTAAAATTTTTTCTATATATATACTTTAACCCCCATTAAAATATAATTTAAAAATTTTTTTATTAATATAATAATTATTAATTTTTCCCCCTCAAATTAATTAAATTTAATATCTTTTCAATGTAAATGAAATACTTATTCAAGCTCTAATTTGATCTTTCTAGAAACACTTTCCAGTACTTCTACTATGTTACGACTTATTCCAACTTATTAATGAAAGTGACGGGCAATATGTACATATTTCAATTTTTAATCATTTTAATAAATTAAATAAAATTACATTTAAATCCACCTTCAAATAATTATTAAAAAATATTATTCATATAATCATTTCTTATTGTAATCCATTATATTCTTAATTATAATCTGCATCTTGATCTGAATTAATTTATTTTAAAAATTTTAAAATATTATTTTTATTAAAAAATATTTTTTTAACAACGATATACAAAATATATCAATTAAGTAAATTTATTCGTGGACTATCAATTATTAAACAGATTCCTCTAAATGAACTAAAATACCGCCAAATTATTTAGGTTTCAATAAATAATTATATACTATTTTAGAATTTCTATTTAAATTTTAATAATAGAGTATCTAATTCTAGTTTTTAATAAAATTTTATTAATCATAATATTAATTAAAATTTTACCTAAATTAAAATTTCACCTAATAATTTAATATTTAATTTTAAAATATTTATATTTATTATTTACTAATAAGATTTAAATTATTTTTTGTGTAGCCGCAACTGCTGGTACAAAATTTGTCAATAATCATTAAATATTACTAAATCTTAATTTCTTAAATTTTTAATATTAATTACTATTAAATTAATTTTTAAATTTTTTTAAAATAAATTAAAAATACATACTAAATTTATATATAAAAATAAAATTAAATTAAACTTTTTTAAATAATAAAAAAATTTATTTATATTATAAAAGATTTTTCATATAGTTTTTTTTTAATTTAATTTTTTATATTTTTATTTAAAATAACAAAATAAGATTATAAAGCTATATAAAAATTTCATAAATAATAAATTATATTATATTTATTAAAATTAATAATATAATAAAAAATTTATATAATTTTTTATTTAAATTTCCTAAAAAAATTCCAAAATTTTAAGGTAAATTAAAAATACATATTAATAAATAAATATGTAAATAAATTTATATGTAAAATAAATTTAAATTAAAATTTTTAAACTATAAAAAATTTATTTATATATAAAGATTTTTCAGATAATTTTTTTTTACGTATTTATATATAAATATTTAATATATAGGAATATATATATAATAAAATATTTAATAGACATTAATAAACATTGAATAATTTCTTTTTTTTCCTTCATAATAATTATTAAATACCTAAATTGCTATATAAAATTTCATAAATTAATAAATTATATTACACTATAAATTATATCAATAAGTTAAATATAATTTATTATATTATTTAAATTAATAATATAATAAAAATTTAATATATTTATTATTAAATTAATCAAAAAATTCCAAATTTTTTGAAATAAATTAAAATTAATTATTTATTAAATAAATTTCTAAGCCATTCTTAATCTTTTTACATATAAAATTAAAAAAAAA